ACCTTTACGCTTGGCAGAAATATAAGGTGCCATCCTAGGATTCCATTTCCTAGTACCATGACCAAAATGAACTCCCGCTTCCATCATCTCTTCCAAATTGATATTCCAATACCTTCTTGTCATTTCTCCCCCCCACTTCCGCTTTTTTTTTCAAAAAAAAAAAGCGACGAGGTTGCCCTGAACTAAATAATTGTTCCGATGGAACCTTTTCTTCTACCGGAGATTGGCCATGTGGATGTCGATACACAATCCAAACCCCTACCATCTATTCGTTATTATCTTTTTTTCGATTACCACAAAAAATGACCATAAATAAAGAGTTTTTAAAATTTTAATTAAAAAAAAAAAGTATGAATCCACTTTTAGGAATCATTAAATCCTCTAAATTATTGTTCTGATGTATCATGAAACTTCTTTGAAATGGAAGAATCAAATAATTCTCTGTGGTGGAACAAAATATCTCCGATTTCCCCCTCGAAAAAATTATTCTTTTTGGTTTTCAAAGGAATGTTCTTATGTTGCCTTGAACGATGCACTAATCCTTTGAATCCGGTACCAACGGGTATCATCCCTCCTATAACAACGTTCTCTTTTAGGCCTTTCAACCAATCGATACGGCCCCGGAGAGCAGCTTTGGCTAAAACTCGAGCAGTTTCTTGAAAACTCGCTTCAGATATGAAACTTTGAGTATTCAAAGATGCCCTTGTTATTCCCAATAGGATGGCGCGGTAACAGATCGATTCTTCTAAAGCGCGCCCCGTTCGCGCCGCTCGCAACAATCCAATTAGTTCTCCAGGTAAAAAAACATTAGACATTCCATCCTCTGAAACCAACACCTTTGATGTTATTTGGCGTACAATAATTTCTATGTGCCTATTATGGATTTGCACCCCCTGGGATCGATAAACCTTTTGGATCTTATTAACCAAAGATATACGACTTTGCACTATAGTTAGTTCAGCCCCAATCAAGAATCCCCAAGGAATTCCAAGAATTTTTTTTATATGCTCGTTCCAACCCTCAATTCTTTTTTCTAGGTTCATCGATATTGAATCAATTGAACGCACTTCTAACACTTGTTCCACTTTTGGAAGACCCTGCGTTATATCACCGGATCTCGATTTTTCATATATAAATGTAACTAATGTATCTCCTTCGTAAAGGATTTCTCCATAATGACCATGAACAGTTGCTCCTGGAGTGGCCAAATAAGGCTTGGCGGATCTTATTACTACAGAGTCAACTTGAACAATCAAAACTTGACCCGATTTGAGATGGGGTCCGTTTTTGGATATACATACATTTTCACAAATAAACTGTCCAAGACTTATTATTGTGGATCTTTCTTCAAAATTATTATGATAATAATTATGATGGAGAAAATACCAATTCAAATTGAATGAATTCAAAACGATGTTACTGCATGAATCGGGATTCAAAATTCTCCCATTTTCATCCATTAAATAATAGTTAATTACTTGAAAAGTCTGTTTTAAATTTTCAAGTTGCAAATATTTAGTTACCCAAATAGGATTATGAGTTATTAAATAGTAAAATGAATAAAAATTCACAAATTGAAGGACTGTTCCTAAAGGGCCAATCGAATTTCTAATTTTAATTATAGGATCTTTTTTAATTGATTCTTTTATCACATTGTGATATTTTCCAGCGTTGAATGGACCCATTCGGAAACAATTAGATGATGACAAAATTATCAAAGATGGACATTCCTTATTTTTATTTAACAACGTGCGAATAGTTCCTTGATTTTGGCTAAGTAATTGTTGAATTTTTGTCTTGGAATAAAAGGGATTGCTATTGGTGTGATCTGACACATTATCTGAATCTGAGATCAATCCTGAGCCTGAGGGATCATTCCTTTTTCTGAGATACGAAATAGGGAATTTCACTAAGTCAATTCTTAGGAAATCTCGAATCAGACCATTTGTACTTACTTCAACAAAGGAAGTATGAGCCTCTTCGATAGAAGAACTTTTTTTGTCTTGGTCCCAATTCAAAATTAAACAAGTCCGAACTAATTGAATACTTGTATCAGAAATTCCCCTAATTGGTTTGCCATTTCTGTAAACAATATAATTGACAACTCGAAGTTGCATATTATCCCTTTCTTGTAACAGATCCGGGGGGAAGAGTGTTGCTAAATTTATACCGTCCAATACTTCATATGTCACTACGGGTCGAACTAAAACAAAATACTTTTTCTTAGTAGGTGTGATCCGTTGGACATAGATCCAATTTTTCCATTTTTTGGATTCCTTAGAATTTGTTTTTCCTGTTCCTGGGGGTATCAAGATGCCACTGTGTCGGGATATCTTATCTGTCTCTCCAGGAAAATGGATATCTCCAGAAAAGATTTTCAGTTCAATCCTTTTTTTTTTTCTCTCCACTCGGACTAATCCGCCCACTCGGCTTCTTGTATTTAAAGCGATTCGTGTATCTACTCCAATCAGACTATTGTTCCGTACCATTATCGAAGAAG